TATTGACTGATTCATAGTTTATGTCGTTCTTACATACTATTTACTATTATGTCAATATTAGTAATTAGTAATATGAAGCAAGAAGAAAGGAAGAATCCATTGATTTTCTTAATAATCCGATACATATGGATTTATCCGTATGAAACATCCTGCAAATATTTTTTTTTATATTAAACTAATAAAATAAAAGAATAATAAAAAAACTATATTTTCTATATAGAAATAGAAAATAAAACTTTAATGAGATAATAAAGAAGGATTTGGATATGTGTAAAGATCTAATCAGCTTTTTGGCCGGAACAAAAAAATAAAAGTATTTTTTTGTTTTGTTCCTTTTCTTCAGTTATAAGTTGAAGTGAATGAACTAATAGAAGAAGTTCTATTCTACCCGGAAAAAAAAAAACAAGGAATAAGAATCTTTGGTGAACAGAAGAAAAATCATGATTCTTTCGATACAAGACGACACAAGAAAAGGTTTTTTCTTGTGTCGTCTTGGAATACTTTCTAGAAAGAGGTTTCTCCTTTCATTTTCCCCGTCCTTGCCTTGTATTCTATTCCTTTGTATGTGTATGCTTCTTTTCTATTATTAGAAAGAGTATAAAAGTAATGAGTTTCATACATCCTGCAAAAGAAAAAAGAGTAAAAAAAAAACAAACAAAGAAAAGGCTTATAGAACATACATCATTCTATTGATCGACAAGAATTTTGCACTTTTACTAACTTTATTTTAAGGAATCTCCATATCTAGAAATTCATTTCGTACAACTGAACCTTTTCAAACTGTTTCTTTTTAAGAACCAAAAATATTTGTGCCAAAATCACAGATGCCAAGAAGAACAGAAGGCCTTGGACTCGTAATGGATCTTGAAGCACTATTTCTGCATCTCCCTGACCAAAACCTCCTACATTTGGATTACTTGTTAATGGTTGATCAAGCTTGATGGATTCACCTTCTGAAACAAGAAGTTCTGGTCCTGGAGGTATAGTATCAACCACTTGACGTCCATCTGATGCATCAACTACGGTTATTTCATATCCCCCCTTTTCTTTACGTACTATTCTGCTTACTATACCGGCTGATGTAGCATTATAAACTGTATTATTACTCTTGCTACCATCAGGATAAATCTGACCCCTCCCTCTGTTTCCACCGACATATATGGGATATTTTAAGAAGTGAATGTCTTTTTTTGTAGTAGGGTCGGGGGAAAGAATAGGAAAGATGATTTCACTATATTTCTGACCGGGAACAGGACCTATCACAAGAATATTTCTTTGATTAGGCCGATAAAACTGAAAAGAAAGATTGCCCATCTTTTCTTTCATTTCAGGAGAAATACGATCGGGGGGGGCTAATTCGAAGCCCTCGGGTAAAATAAGAACAGCTCCTACATTCAAAGTTCCCTTTTTACCATTAGCAAGAACTTGTTTCAGTTGCATATCATAAGGAATTCGAACAACTGCTTCAAATACAGTATCTGGAAGTACAGCTTGCGGAACTTCAATATCCACGGGCTTATTAGCTAAATGGCAATTGGCACATACAATTCGCCCAGTTGCTTCTCGTGGGTTTTCAAAACCCTGCTGCGCAAAAATGGGATATGCATTTGAAATAGATGCTCGAGTTATTACATATATCATGATCGATACATAAAAGGATCGAGTCATCTGTTCTTTTACCCAAGAAAAATTCTTTCTATTTTGCATGGTCCAATCGTTGATCCCGGAATTTCTACAATAAATTCGATAGGTAGCTAGTAGAATTCCCTATCCACAAGTTTGCCATTATATTGATTGTACTGAAATAATTGTACTGATAGAATATAGTATGAATACCTTGAATTTAAAAGTTGTGAAAAAGTAGAAGTATAAAGAATAAGTAAGATTTCAAATTATTTTTTTTATACACGAAGAAATATTTTGATTTTATTGATATCAAGATCAAGATATCTAATGAATTCTTCATTCATTCATTGAATGATAAATTACTACAAGCGAAGGAGATACACGATTTAAAAAATGGAATATCCAATATTTCACAATTGTATCTAGAATCACTGGAAAAGTGGAAACAAGACCAGATAGAATCTGATCATTCTCAGCCAATCCAAAATCGTTGTAGATTGAACCAATCATTAGTTCCCAACCATGGGTCGAGTGAAATCCGATCCATAAATCAGTAACTAAAAGAATTGAAAAAGCTTTGATTGTGTCACTTAAGTTATAAAGAAATTCCTGAATCCAAGAATTCAGAAAGAAAAGTTCTTCATTACCCAGAACAAAATAACCACTTAGAATAGCAAAACAGATTAGATTTGTCGAGAAATCCAATAGAATATGAAAATTAGATTCATTATGTCTTTTAACCAATTGTATCGTTTCCTTGTGCATTCCTATACCAAGCCTTTGCATATGTGTTTCCGAGTATTCCTTTATCATCTCGTCCAACAGGAAAAGTTCTTCTAATTCCATAAATTTTTCTAGAACATTTTTCTCTTGAATATTATTCAAAAGGATTTCGGATTGCCCGGTATTCCACCAATTAATAACCCAAGTTTCTAGACATTTCTTAAATGAGAGAGAAACCCACCAGGGCAAAAAGAATATAGACACAAGATAAGGGAGGGAAGCCAATGCTTTCTTTTTTTTCATTCTGTATCTGTGATGTGAATTGTTAATGAACCTGTTTCATTCGTCGATTCTATTCCTATTTTTCTTTTTGTATAAGAATTGAGTCTTTGGATATAGAATAGAACATAAAAGAAGGGCCCTTTCGAATAAAAAAAGAAGTAAAAATTCTTTACAGATTCTAGAGATCTCTATTAAGCAAATTGGAACCAACCAATTTCATCTTCATTTTGATGAAGGCTCGAAAAACCCATTTCTTTTTTGAATTTAAAGACGAATCCTGCTGGATCCTTTAATTCTTTTATTTTGAATTTTAAAGATTTCACTGGCTAATCGTAGCGCGGGGATAGGGTATCAATTCAAAATATGGGTCCTAAAAAGTGTAATTATGTGTTACGAAAAAAAAAGACATGTTAGGATATTTGATGAATCTATATCTTTTACTAGTATAAAAGAGTGAAGCTGGACACCATGCGTATGCGTATACAAAAGAGTTTTTGTGTACAAAGAGTTTAGATGCTTCTTAAGATATTTTATTAGTTATATTCTCTTTTATTAGAATTGTTCCATTTACGTCCTCCTGCTTTGAGATGTATAATGTATATGGATTGCTGCCTCAACGGAACGGGGAAATAGAATAGAGCATCTTTTTCTGGAATGAACATTTTTAAGAAACTTAAGTTGTCTTAAAAAAATAATTAGTAAGTTCTTTCTCTCATGCTGAGATTTCTTCTCATCTCAGTTCATTTCAAAATACTTCAATTGGTATGCACAAGAAATAGGCCAATTCAGCAGCTTTTTGTTCAATTTCTCGTGGAGTCAAATTCTCATCAGTATGAGTCAAGGGAAAGGCCCCCTGGCCCCTTATTTCCATATAAAGGACACGACGAGGAAAAAGACCCTCTCTCGCCTCCATTCTGATTGATTGGATATCTTTCAGAAAGAAACGAAGAAAGATGCGACGATTTATTCCAGGAAATCCCCAACGAAAAAGGCACATTATCCCTTTTTTTCTATCGAATCGGTCATAACCACTGCCTACATTCCATGAAATTGTGCACCACAAATAAGAACTAATGAATAGACCCGCGATTCCATAGAAAGACATCACGATCCCTTGTGGGAAAAAAAGAATTTGCTGAGACGGAAATACAGATATTATATTTTTACCAAGATAACTGGAAGTTCCAACCACAAAGAATCCTAGTGAACCTAAAAAAAGGATAAAGGCCCAGCAAAAATTACTTGTTTTTTGAGACCCCGGTATAAGTTCTATCCATATATGTTCTGATCGCCAGTTCATACTATACTAGATCCAGTTGCATTTGATTGGAATTGAGAGAATAACCCAAATGGATTTGACTTAACTTTTCTTACTTGATCCCGAAGTAACTTTCATCAACTAGCAGTATTCTGACGTGAACCATTAGGAATAATTGGTTAGATACATTGAGTTTCTATTGAAAAGGTTTTCAAAAAAATTTGCTCATCATTTTGAATTGAATTATTTAATTTATTAAGTTATAACCGCGTATATTATGCATTGGCATACATAACAATTCTTCCTTTTGTTTTCGAAAAGGCCACATATTGTATATTCTGCCATATTACATTAAAAAGTATCTGTATGATGATCCAGTGTTGTGACGAGATTTAGTCTCATCGTATTTAGACAATCTTATTTCTTTGGACATAAAGAGATAAAGAAGCCATTGCAATTGCCGGAAAGACTAGGCCCACTAAAGGAACAAAAATAGAGGGAAAGTTCAAATTGATCATAGAATGGGTACCTTGATTTCATATTTGTACCTATTCTAATTATAAATAGATCTTATGATAAGTCTATCTATTAGATAAAATATGAAGTATTTAATAATCAAAAAGTGCAAAGAATTTAGAATGTACCTATTCCTCTTTTTACACGAATATGTAGGAGAATCCGCTTTAATAAATTGTATTCTTCTTTTCCCATCCTTATCTTCTTTCTATCCCTTCTTTCAAAAAAAAGATGTTTTGAAAGAAAGGATAGAAAAGAGTTTCTTATGAGTTCGCGACTTTAACCAATCTTATCCAACAAAAAGGGATTCCTAGTGAAAAAGGGATTCCTAGTGAAAAAGGGGTTCTCGGTAAATAGAAAGAACTTCTATATTCTTATATTCTTCTTATTTATTATTTGATTTGATATTTTTTCTTTCTTTAGAGGGATGCTTATTCCTAATCAGCAAGAGAGGTAGAATAAAAAAGAGATCCGGGGCAAAAAGTCATTATCCAAAACTTATTACTCTTACTACACTTATAATTGATGTTCCCAAAGATTCTTAGTTTTGTTTTTTTGATTACAATGAACTAAAAGCTTCTTTGATATAAAGAAA